GATCTATGCATAGTCATTCCAGGTCCACGCATGTTGGAGATAGTTGTTATAAAATTGATAGAACCTAAAATGGATGAAACACCAGATAGATGAAGACTAGAAATTGCTAAATCAACCGCTCCCCCAGAATGGCTAGTAATACCACTTAAGGGCGGATAGACCGTCCACCCAGTGCCGCTACCCACTTCTACTAAGGCTGAGCTTAATAGGAGCAAGAGACTTGGTGGCAACAACCAGAATGAAATATTATTTAATCGTGGAAATGCCATGTCAGGTGCACCTATTAGAATCGGAACAGACCAATTACCAGATCCACCTATCATCGCCGGCATAACCATAAAAAAGATCATTAAAAAAGCGTGAGCCGTTATTAAAACATTATAAAGTTGATGATTACCACCAAGAATTTGATCGCCGGGTCGTGCTAATTCCATACGAATCAGTACTGAGAAGCATGTGCCCATCACTCCAGCAATAGCACCGAAGATGAAATATAGAGTCCCTATATCCTTGTGGTTAGTGGAGAACAGCCATCGTGTCATAAAATTGCGATTTACGAAAAAACGATTCCTTCCAGAAAAAAGGTGGTTCTTACCTTCCTGTACGAGGAGTGCAGAACTTTAGTGAGTTGTGGTTGGTTGTTGACCAACAAAAACTTGGAACAGAAACAAGAAGCTCTTATTGTACTTCCATCAGACTTTAGGTATTACCCTACCCCCCCCCGCCGATTTGGTTAATAAAATCTACTACCAGATTTAAGAACCACGAGGTACTTGTCGGCGTTCCCTGTAGGTCCCTAAAGACCTCGACGGCATAAGAAAACTTCTGCCCTAAAGGAATTTGGTTATCCTCCAGGTCCAGTAAGGTAGTTGTTATTTGATGAATGTCCCAAGGGGAAGGGATCTGGGTTCCTCCCTTTTCTAATAAGGAAGTCATGGAAGAATCCACAGTGGATTTTAGCACTGAAAGAGCCTCTTGCTTGAGAGCAAGATCGCTCGACCTATCAATAGCTTCCAGCAGTCCCGAATTGGCCTGCACGAGCAGTTCCTTTTTAACAGTCATCTCGAGTTAAGAATTCTCGTCACGCTTTTTCATTCACGATTTTATGTTATTGATTCCTCGTTGATTCTGCTCCTCGTTCCTTTTATCTTGGGTATCTCACTTGTCGTGGCCTATTCGTCGGAATTCTACAATTTTGCGATCAGCTTCGCGAACGCCTCCGACTGTCGTCCGCCCTCCCGGAGTTCGTCCAATATCGCGAAAAGCCTCTCGAGGGACTCCTCCCCCGTAGATGTTCGGGGGTTATCGAGCGCCCGAGCGCCGCGTTCCAACCAAGGCCCTTCTAACTCGGAAGTAGAGTAGGGTCAGAGTATAAGGATACCCCTGTGATAGACAGGGATCTTTCTCTTGTTACAGGTTAAATTCTGAGGGGAACCCTGGTTTGGGCTTTTCTACTCCCACTAGTCTTTCATTAGGGGGAAGCTCTGAACCCTTCACTGCTTCTCCGGACGATAACCCCTTGTGTGGTAAGGTTGTAAACTCTCTTGAGAAAAAGAGCTTTGCCCTTAACTGAAAAAGAATAAAGGCAAGAATCAAGTTTCTTACCCCGGGCGAAAAAATTTGTTGGTTTCCTGAAGCAATCCCTTTTTTGGCTGTTGGAATGTGAGGGGTCCGAAGGAGCATATGAAAGAAAGAGAAGTTAGGCTAGAGCACAGGCTTTCCTTTTGTGGTCTGGTAGAGACCACAAAAGTAAAAGCAGTAAATAATGAGAAAGTTCTGAAGAACATTTCGAGGGATTGGGAGGGAGCTTCACAGCTTCTAACTCTAATTACCGGAATTCAAATAAATATATATATACATAGCAAGCATCTTAGTCAGTCCTCCTTGACTATGAATTCTAAAGCGGCATTCCCCCTTGACGTGAACAGACGCTTTCTCGGAGAAAGCTTTTTTTTCTTTGTTCACTTCACTTAGCAGAATCAAAACCTTTCTTTTCTACGCTTTCTTCTCTTAAGATATTTATTGATAGTGACAGCTGATAGGGAAAGCTTACTCTTTGATCGACCAAGCCGAAAGACAGACACATTTCCTAAAGCCACGCCCCTACCGCCAACATCGGATATTCCTTGAAGCCTTCAAAGATCGGATTCAATCGATTATTCGCATTTCACTTGAACAATTCTTGTGACAACAGACGGAATTCCTTCGTTCCCTTTCTCAAAGGCGAAGATCTCGATTTCGAACAAAAAGGCAATCTAGAGTACAAGCAGAATATTTCGGATATAAGAAAAAAGATCTGGGAATCATCCAAACTCAAAAGAAAAAAATCACTATTCTATCAGCTCTTGTGAAATGGTATCTGTGGTTCGCTTGCCCTTGTGACTATGCTTTCTGTGGTGAACGTCGACTCTTCACTCTTGCTTTCGTGGGAACAAGAATAGCTATGGTTTCAGAAGCAGTGAATTCTTCTTTCTTCTCTCACCTGTAGGCGAGTGAGTGACCCAATGAAAACGAGGAGAAGAGGTCACGTCTCAGCCCAGGGCTACTTTACATAGCTATGATTCGATCTCTCAAGATCTCAGATTCGGATTTTATGCTTTTCATCTCTGTTAACGAAAGCTAATCAACTTTTTATCCCCTACTGAAGGAATGTAAGTCAGTCTCAGTCTGGTTCTTTGCTTTGTTCACTCGGAGTTCCGTCTTTCTGAAAGAGTCAGATCACTTCCTTTAACGGGAGCAAAAACTCCCTTTACTTATTCTTCTACCGCTCCTGCTTTCCCTTCTCCCCCGGGAGATGAGTCAGACTCGGGCTATTTGAACTAGAAAAAAAAAAGGCGTGATTCCCCCTTGGGAGCACTTTCATCCGAATCTCTTTCTCTTTTTAATACAATACACAATTCTTATTCCCATCTCTCCAATCGTTAATTGGCAAGGCTCCTCGAAGCTTCTTTTAGAGCTTCCCCTTTCTTTGGGTAGACTGACTCTGGATACAAAGAAGACCAAGCCTAGCGACTGTCATACCTGGTAAGTCCATCTCTCGTTGTTCGATAGGACCTGGAAAAAGCATGCCATGAATGACTCTTGCCCTCGGCTTACTGAACTACAGGGGTTTCTATCCATATCAAATTAAAACGGGTGTGAACTCCTCTAGCCAAGTCAAGCTTTTGCAGCTCTATATAAAATTCCTACTGCTAAGCAAAATTGCCCACCTTCAAGCTAGTCGAACTAGAGCCTTATGCCAATGAGAACCAAGAGAAGAAGGAAATTTGATTCCCAAGGACACATCTATACTACGCTATTCTTCGGATTTGATTCTTTCTTCCTTTTTTAAAAGAAATTCTCTGCCCTACTGTCTGTGGTAAGTCAGTCTGGTTTGCCTGTGAATCCAGCTTTCGATCGCTTACTGTACTCTCTGTTTTGTCTCGCCTTGAGCTTGCGCCTGGTATTCATTCTTTTATGCCTTTCGCCCGGTAAGGACTTAAACAATCGAAAACGGATGAAATAGCATCGGAGTCGAGAACAGCGCATATTCCAACAAGACCATCAACTGCGGGTAGGCTTCAAGCTCCTACTCATAGCCGCTCTTAGTACTAATTCCAAGCACAGAGAAGACGCTCTTGGTCTTTGTTGGTGTGACAGTCTACGGTGTTTGAAATAACCATTGTTTGCAAGGTCACTCAAAAATAAAAATCATAAGAGAATAAAGCTGCTAGCAGAGGGTGGAGAAGTGCCACACTTTCGTGGATTGATCGAGTTACGTGTACTGATTCTCATCGAGATTGGGTTGGTGCTTAGATCGATTCAAGCGGATCGAACTTTATCTTCTATAAGGGGATTGGTTCATATCAATCAGAAGTGCATTCAGTTATCTCTTTTTTCTTTTTCTTCTCGTCAGTTAGCTCTGCCGAATGCCTAAAAGGATTCCATTCTTTCTGGCGGATCTAGTTCTTATAAGGAAGAGATGGGCCTATCGCCGTAGGTAATATACAGTCTTATGACAAAGGAATAGAGGGAATCTTGAGATTGGTTATCCCACGCTACGCCCCTCTTAAACTGGATCCAATAAGGGATTTATCGAACCCAAACAAACTATGGGTTTCCTGCCCAGAGTATTGATTTGAGAAAGACCCCCTGGTTTTGCAATCTAGCTCGGAAACATCCCGCGTGAGCGAGGTTTTCAATCCAGCTCGTATTTCACCACTGGGGATTCTAAGGGGGGGAACTTACAATAAGATTAACTCCATTCTCTCAGCTGGGCAATAGAAGGAATTGAGTCTCTAATCCCCACCTAGGACAGTAACCATAGAACTTCACTTCTTAGCATTAGCAAGGTAGCAAAGCAGCAAAGGAGGAAGCAAGAACTCTTAACTAACCCGAAGGCGAGCGAAGTGACTCCCCCAACCAACTTCGAAGACTTTGTTTTGGAGAGAAGAAAGGAAGGGGGGAGATGCGATTCATCAACAAAGGGATAAGGAACTTTTAAGCCACTCTTCTAATTGGCTATTTCCGATCGGATCTTGCCAGGAGTTAGTGTATTGATGCCGAGAATACGCTCTTTGATAGAATAAGCTCTTGTCTCAATATACGCTGTTTTAGCATTCTCCGAGCAGGAGAACATGAAGCTTGTTTGCTCTTTTGATTGAGTTCACGAAGGCTTTATTGAAAAGACTTTCTGATTTTAAATAGAAAGAAAGTCCAGACCAGCGGCTGGCGCCTCCTCACTTTCTAGGAAGACCAAAACGGAGGTCTCTCCCAAAGCTGAGGTATCCACAGTTCTATCGGCATTCCTCCACACGGAAGAAGGAAGACAACTGAAGAGAATGAAAGGGCAGCGGAAGATGAAGCGATAGGAGATTCTTCATCACCAGATGAATGGAGTGCTTCGGGGGCACTTCTTCCCAAGTCGGAAGACGATTGAGTCAGACCGGGCTCACTTTTCTAGTTAGTTCTAGACAAAGACTTCAGTGAAGGAACGGAGCTTTGTTGAAGCTATTACTCAGACTCTTTTTCGTACTATTGGCAGTGGAAGAAAGATCTTAGAATAAGTATCCGATTCAAAGTCTTCGTTGCATATGGGCACCTCAGGCTACGGGTCCGGTCTCGTGTGGTACCAATCTATAGGTCCAAAAGGGGGGAGGAGACCTCCGAAGGAGCGGTGGCATACTTTGCTATTACATCCTCCGATGCGGCTACAGAAAGAAATTCAAGGGCAACATCCGATGCGATGAAGCAGTGGCAGCTAAAAGTCAAAGCAATGGGCTGACTTCCTAGAGAACTTTGCTGACTCACCTGCTGACGATTGAAGCTGGGCTTCTAACTACTATAACTATAGGTGGACTCTTCTCCCAACTCCTTTAGCACCATCCGTCGATTGAAGGTAGTCAAACAAAAAATCGGCTCCAGCTCCCTCTGTGACTTTGGAAGTAGGACAAAACCACACATTAGCATTCGAAAGAAGAGGAAGCGTACTTTCGTATACGGCTGCACGCACGAACCTATCTCTTTCTTTTTTTAAATGCATTTCTTCGTCATGGTAGAACCCTAGTCTGGGGAACTTCGCTAACCGGAGGAAAAAAAAATAGACTCTTGCTTAAACTTAAACAAGGGAATAGCATGGATCTGCTCCTCTTGACTACAAAGCAGCTGTCGCTCTTGCATGGGCGGATAGCGTTGGGAAGGAAGAAACCGTAATCCGCACCTTGAACAAAAGGGGAACGATGAAGTTAGCCTAGCTTCGGTCTCTCTTCCCTTTCGTCTGCTATTCCTACGCCTTCCTGCCTTTACTTTTATGCTTGCCTGGAAGGAATGGGCAGACAGCAAGAAAGAAGGATTGATAATCAAAGAATAGAAGAAAGGCGCATCTCTAGCCAAAGACCGACATTCCAGCTCTTCCCTGCTCACTCTTATCGGTGCTTCCTTCTGATATAGATATTTCTATTATAGGATGAATTTCATTACGCTTTCACCCTCAGCCCTTAACGGGGAACTTCATCAGTTGCCTTGAAGCAGCGTCAAAGTTAAGTGGTAAGAATCTTTCTTTCCTATCTGTTAGCAGTTTAGGACGAAAATACCGATAAAACGCGAAAATGAAAAATTTCCATGTCCGTTTCCGAGTGAAAGATGACTTTAGACGAAAAAGACGGGAAAATCAAACAAATGCCCCGGGGAGCGAAGGAAAGAAGAGAAGTAAGGAAAGCATTAAGTAAGTAGAGCGTGAAGGTAGGGCATGAAGGAAGCATGAAGCTTGCGGACCGAACTCTCGCTCGAGAAGGGGAATTCAGTTAGCCCTTTTCCTTGGGAATGAACTGGATTTAGTTGCTTGTACTGGGGATTGGCTTAGCAGGAAGATTGGATATGATTCTACTCGAGCGAACCCTGCAATGATTATAAGAGCCCAAGTGAGTCTTCCTTATTTTACTGGAAGTGCTTTAATTTAAGGTGAACTATAAGATAAAGAGTTAAAGAAGAAAACGAATTCTATATTCACAGCTCCCACGATCTCATTCGTTTAAGAACTGAAAAAGCAGGACGAGAATTAGAAGGAAGAAAGATTTAGTAGGTCATAGAGTTTTAAGGAGCTTGGAATGCCAACATGTGCTTCACACTCAAAGAAGTAAAGATGGAGGGTGGGTGGGAAAGGAAAAAGCTTCAAAGACGCAAACATTAGAACATTCATAGCTTGGGATTTCCTTGTCGTTGTTCGCCTATCTATCTCTAGAATAGCATGATATCGGTCCTAGTCCCATCTATCCGTAAGAGGACTAGCGCTATGCCTTCCGTCAAACAGCCCATTTTCCTCTATGATCTGGGTCTCAAATCAAGAAAGTGAAGTAGTAGCTCTCTCCCCTAGTGGCAAACCTTATGAACCTCTTTTCCTTACTGATTATAGTAATCTTCTTCCTTTTTTCTAGGGCAGATAGGGGATCGCCATCTGACGTACACAGCCATCAACGTCCGCCTTCTTGTACTGATGCGATTCTAGGGGCCTTAGAATTCTCCTTGTTCTAGGCCTTTCGAAATACGTCCTACCTCCGACGGAATGGCTACCGCCTGGAAGGGAAGCTAGCCGGCTAGCCGCGGAACATAGCGTTCTAGAGTCACTTATGAACCCAGAACAGCGAGGTTCCGAGGTCCGTAAGCTACTCCGCTTGAACTCGACATCGGTGATTTCGAACGTTACCTACGACAATTGAAGAGCAAGGGTATTTTGGCAATGGAAAAATCAGAGAGAAAGAGAGAGAGATGTAAAACTCTTTTCTCCTATTATTTCATTTGCACGAGATAAGGCAAAAAGCCAAAGCAAAAGGAAAGGGGAGAAGACAGAGCTCCCGAAGCCCACAAAAGCGTAGGGGGAGAGTGAGACTAGTAGGGCGATGGAGTGAGCCCCCTACCCAAGATGGGAGGTTCCCGTCGAGACTAAGCCCTAGCTAAGTGAGCGCAAGAGTTTAGACTCAACCATAATATGTAATTATGGGATGCTGCGGGAGTGCACGGTGTCGGGGTAGACGAACCGGCGGGACGTAGCCATTGGCCCTTCCTGTAGAGGATTGCCTTTTCGGACAGGAAATCGTACAGGCCCAGAAGCTCATAGTCGCACACCAACCAAAGACTAAACTAAGGCAGCTATTGAGGAAGAAGGAGAGGCTAATTTGTTTGGCGACGTTGGGTGCCTACCGTCGAGAAAGCGTCAGAAAGCAGGGTGGTCAGCCAAACTCCCACACTAGTTAGATAAACCTTTCTCTACAATGTAAGTCATCTGTTAAGGACGGCCATTAATCTTCATATAATATGTACCAGAGGCTAGGCAGATAGCTACCATCATCATTATATATGTCATTCCATAATAAGTGGCTGCCTTCCAAGCCAAAGGAAAGTACTCTAGGAAGCGGGGGGAGGATAACAGGGGAAGGAGACTGGCCCCGGAGCTTACCAGCCCAAGCTCAGTAGGCGAAAGCTGTGGGGAGTACAGTGAGTGTCGGAATTCGCCCGTGTAGGGAACTGTCCTAGCCAATTGCAAATGTCTTTATTTCTTTCTTCGAATTCTATGTCTTAAGCATAGTGCACGAAAGAAGAGTATGGCATCTCTGCTTTATGCTGGATAGTTCAAGTAGGTAAGCCAGTCAGCAAGCCTATTCATTCCATGCAAGCAAGCTAGCCAAGGGGCCAAAGAGTAGTAGGCTTTCAAAGAATCTCCTTCCCTGCTGTCTGTCCTTTCCTTTCTTTTCCTTCTTAGCGCGTAGTGGGAAGAGATGGTGCTATCGTATACTTTCTCATGCGTGCTTTTCTTTTAGGAGTTCTTTTTATCTCTAATTCCCTCTAACTATCCATTTTATAATAGAAGACAGATGGTAGCGTAGGAGATAGGGCCTGATTGAGTACTTTGCAATCACCGAACTGCTTTAGCGAACCTTCAAGCTTGAAGGTGTAAAGGCAATCTTCATAGCCTTTTTGTACCATAGAATTCGCTCTTACAGAATCCGAAATAACCATTGCAAGGAGGAATCGGCGTTTATCCCTTCCCACTGTGAGGGAAGGTTGGATTCATAGATGCACTGATAACACTGATGCCAACTATTCTTTAATATAAAAGAACTCCCCCTTTAGATGCAGAGAATGCAAGCTCCTATCGAATAGGCAAGAAGGAAGGGAAGGCACTTGCGAGAGCTTAGATCCGTATGAGGAAAAATCGGTTGTGATAGAAAGAGTTGTGAAAGAAAAAGCTGCAAGAGTAAGCGCTCCTCTTGGAATTGAAGCAGTTCCCGAATCAGCTCTTAGGACAACTAGGCTTCTTTGCGCAATTGAATCAATAGTTAACCCACGCACAAAATAGGCAGCTTGAGAAGAAGCTCTAAGCCTTGACGCTCTTAGAATTCCCCTATCCGGTGTGATTGAATCACTAACCGCTGTGAGAGTCAGCTTCTTCAATCCTTTGAAACTAAGGAAAGTAAAGTGATAGCCGAGACCCAAAGATCTCCTATTTTGATGCTTAAAGAGAGGCAAGGGGCCTAGCGAGCAGTCTAGCTAGATCCGAGCCACTCATACGCTGTCTGAGTTCCCGCTCTTGGTGCAATAAAAGCTGTTCGGGCTCTTTCACTCCTAAATTAAGGCAGTGAGCTTGCTTTGCCAAAGAATATGTCTTACGCGGTTACTCCGATTAAACCACGGGGAAGGGAAGGCGCGAAGCCTGATTGACCTAATAAATATTGCCATATTGCCCTTTCTCAAGATGAGACAGTTGGGATGGAACTTGAACGGGGTTCATTTGCAAAAGTTGGAGAATCCAACCTGCTGCTGTGGGAATAGTGCCTCACGTCGACTTTTTGCCGTTGAATCCCGAAGAAAGAATCAAAAAAATGCCTTCTTTCCTTTGAAGGAACTGTTCTAGTGTTGAAAGCCAAAGGAGAAAGAGAAAATAGAGCTAGTTGTGAACCAGGAAAGTGATAAGACAGTTCGAGGGAGTAGTGAATCGGCCATTCCCACAAGGAAGAAAGTAAAGTAAGTAAGTAGCTCACCCCCCAACTTTATAATGGGCCGGTTTCGGTCCAATCCAATAATCTAAGTAGCGAACCAGAAGAAATTCCTGTAGTTGAATAGGCCTCGTTCGATAAGTTCAATCCTTTCAATATGTTATCTTTGCTTAGTCTCCCGAAGTAGGGGATAGATACGATAGGCACGAAATGTAGAATAGCACGCCACGTTCTAAGCGCATAAACGTCTTTGTCTTTCGTGTTTAAGATGCCTTAGGACTAGTAGTGAAGCGCAAAGCGAAAAAGGAAGTGGGAAAGCGCCCGGCTGCGAAGCTGACAGCATTTTTTCAATCTACGAGTAGCAAAGGTGGTACCCCAGGGGAATGTGAAATGTGGAATGAATCAGGAAGTAGCCCTTTTCTTTTAAGATTAGCAGAGTAATGACTTTCATTAGGAAGCAGTCCCCTTGGGATTAGCAAAATAAAAGCCCTTTTTCTCGTTATAGGTATCCTTTGCTTGTGTAATGACTCGACCTTTCTCATTTATGAAGACTTGAAATCGCATGCATAAGTAGTAGGTTGGTCCATCAGAGCTTGCAGTTGGAGATGCCGCAAAGATCTGGACGAAATGAGAGGCCTTCTGCGTTGGAGCTAGGGAACCTAGGGCCAGATTGATCGGTAACTGAATCAGTTAACCAAAAGATGCTGACACGATCATTACTTGCACAAAGAAAAAAAAAGGATTTAGTACTCCGCCCTTCCAGTGCTACCTTTCTTCGATGTTCTTTTATTCTAGAAGATGGCTCGGATCCTTTTCGGTAGCTAGAAGCTTTCCCATAAAAAGAATATGTAACCCCGTATCGATAGACGGGAGTTCCCCCAACAGTGTGAAAAGAAAGGTCAACTACGTCGAACCTCCCGATCAATAAAATAATAAAGTATGAAAAACTGGATTAAGAGACGAAAATTCTTCAAAGAAAGCCATAGAAGTCATCTATTCTATTCCAGCGTGATTGCTCACGTCGGGATAATCTTGATTTTATAATACCTTTAATATACTTTAAAATATAAGCTCCCTTCTTCACTGCGTATGCTCTCTTCTCTCACTGCGAATGATGCCAAAAAGAGTTCCGCTCGCAAGCTCCGTCTCATTGGCCGTGAATCAGAAGCTACCATGTTCTAACTTGCACTTAGTCAATTGGGAAGATTAACCACAACAAATCGTAAACATCGGACCTTTAACAAGAATTTGATTTGCGTTCTTCTTCACTTTAAATCCAGATTTACTAGACCTTAAACTCTCCTTTCCTTCCTCAGGATGAGACTGGACAATCAATTCACAAAGAATCTAAAGGGAGATACTAAATAGAGAAATATCCAAGAAAGACTTTGAAGCGAGTACTTCAGCGCCTGCTGGTCGCTAATCCATTACAAAATGCTTTATGGTAATATGCTATTACCCACAAATTTCAACTACTCGGGCATTCCGAATAAAAAAAGACCCTGGAATTCAAATAAGAACAGGTTCACTTTACGGATATTTTATATTCAGCAGATGGGAAGTACTTGAGTAAGGGAAGGATTACTATAGCTTTCCCCTTATGCGGATACGCAGATATCTGGGTAAGCAGTTGATGAAATATGCTGTTTTGAGGGTTTTCACTACTAGGCAAGCGCCCCGCGAGTCTGTTATTCAAAGAGTTCACTCAACAGCTCGGTCCGGCGCTGCTACCTACAATACATCCTTATGGAGGTACAATAAGAAAGGTGCTTTGTCTGTTAAACCAAGCTTGGCTAGTCGCACTTCACTTAACCATGAGCTACCTAAACGTAGAGCAAGATGCTTCTTGTTTCACCGGGGAGGGCAATCCCTATGTTCAGTTTATAGATTCATGAGTATAACTATAGAAGTGTACAGAACAGCAGAGGTGTTACTTGAAAGTGTTTTCGTTTATAGAGCCAAAAACCTATGAAGAGGATTTGAATGAAACGGATTGGACAGCCCAGATCGGTAGAATAATAAAGCAGTTTCCGGAGACATGGTCTAATACAAGGGATTTTGCTTCATTTCTGGACGTTCGTCGAAATTTCGAAGCTTCTTCGTTCAATTATCGAGATTCCAATAGCTTTCTTTTATTTCTTTACGTGCCGGTAGATGTGCTTTCTAAAGTACTACTATACGTACAGATGCGCTTGAAGCAGTTTTTTCTTTATTCTGGTTCACTTGTTTCTGCCTGGCTGAGCCACTTTCTTTTGTGTAGTATTTTCGTAGTATAAGTTTTATACAGGTCTATTGATTCGAACCTTAGCAAAGCTTTTATCATGTAGTAGTCCACCGCGGTTGAGTAGTCAAAGTTTTGTAATTGCCATCCTCTAGGAGAGGGGAAACTTGGTATTTTGAGTTCGTAGAGAGCCGATTGAGAAGTTCAAGATCTGGCCAATCCCAGGTTGTTTGTTACGAAGGTTGCCGGACTCAGCACATAATGAAAGGGCTTTCCTCTTCCTAGAAGAAAAAGGGTCAAGTTATAACTCTCCAGTTTCAAAGATTTAAATCTTGTCGGGAGCCCCTGATTAGCGGTTGGAAGCACGACGGAATCTAAATAGACCAATGCGTGCTGTCACACCTACCTATACAAGATGGAAGAGTACGCTCGATCTATCACAGAGTAGGTAATGGGTATAGATCAATAGATCTAGTCGCTCGCCCTAGGATGGTCCAAGCCCCATAAAATAGCATACTTCAGGTGCCCCCTTATAATAAATAAGACTGAAAATGAAATGGATTTAGTTCGTAGTGATCTAATGCTGGGGTTAGGGGAGGAGAGTGTGCGACCGCGAAGTGATAGGTTGATGATTATTTTCGATCGGTAATTCGATAGTAGTCCCTTTCTTTTTGAGTGGAGAGGATTATTGCCCGAGCTGGAGCTTTTAGTAGTATGTGGGAGCGCCCTTTCTTTCTTTCACAAAATTCCGACTAAAGATTATGGTATTAGTAGAGTGCTACATCGTCGAGATGACTTCGCTTGCCAGTAGACGGTTCCCTTTATGTCAGGATGCTTGACAAAGACAAATGAATACAATGTACGAAATTCCCTTGGATCAGCCAGAGATTCTTCTTCCTTGACTTGTGATCAATTAGACAAGAGGTGCATATAGCTCCTTGTAGGTGCGGAGGAAAGATATCGGCTACAAAGAAAATTGAAGATGGCGACTCATAGTTAAGAGGATAAGTTCGGGTCTGGTGAAGTCCCTACATTAAAAGATTCGGCCTTGCGATCATGCCCCTTGAGTCACGGTACTTTGGTTTAGTCAGGATCACCCTGTAAAACTAGCTTAATAGAGGTCGAAATAAAAGAGTTTTGAGGTTCAATCTTCAAGTAAGGAGGAGTAAAGAAGAGGAATCGCGAACATACTCAATAGATATCTTTCTTCGACGAGGCGGTGCCTATTAAAGAGTTATTATTTCAGGGACGCCACCCTACCACCGATGAATGCTACCCGAGGATGAGGCCTTGCTTGCTTATTATGTGGTAATTGTCTACCTTCCTGACGAACCGGGCAGCGTAGAGAAAGGCGAGATGGTTCATTTCTATGAAATAAGAGTACATATTCGAGAATACATATTCGAGAAGAAGGGATGGTTATTTTCTGTAGAGTAGATACAGAAGGGTCCAATCTAGTATAGTCGGGCTTGGAAGCCCTACGATTGCTTATGGGCTCATCTAGCAGAAGAATGACATGATGAAGAAGCTAAAGCTCCCCTTGCTATGCTTCGGTTGCTTTCATTGATCTAGGATTGTTCCCGGGTATCATCCTCAAATAGGAAGGAGGTTAAGGGCTTTTGATCGAGGCAGTCACTAGAGCTTGTTGGCCGCGAGATGCACTTCAAAAGCACTAAAATCCGCAGGTAAGAGATGAAGCTTCATTTTCAATATTAGAAGCAAAAGTCTTATAGTTTACTACTAATATAATCTATTTCTTGTACAGCAGCTATAATCGTTATAGTTTTGAATAAGGCGACTGCTCCGGGACATAAAAAGAAAACGCTAGTGAAGACAATAAGGGGATGCTATCCACTACAAAAGGAAATCCGAATCGGAACAGGATCGAGATCACAGCAAATAAAAGGTTATTCACGACCCGTATCTCGACAGCAAAAGTGTCAAAGTCCGTTGTTATGAAGTGCGTTCCAAAGCGAGTGCTCGGATCCTGGTCGTGCCGTTGGATAAACGACTTTGGGTTAGTCTTTCTCTTGAATTACCCCCACGCTCCACGTTATGCTTCGGAGATAGGCCCCACATCTGAATTAGACCTATACTACTTTCTGGACTTTCTGGGAGGACTTGATCGAAGAAAAGGGACAAATGGGTATGGCATACGACACTTTATCAAGTGGATCAGCGACCTTCATCAATCTACTAGCCGAAATCAATATACTAGTTGGCAGCATGCTTTCATGTAAGTATTGGGAATAGAGTATCCTTAGCATTTAGCATATACGGAATGGAAAGCTTTTTTAGTCTAACCTTCGCCCGAAGCCTTTCTTGTTCTTGACTTTCAACTTCAAATTTGAATTCCCTTGCGCTTTAGTTTATGTCAAGTACGCCCCTTTCTACTATGAATTAATTCCTTATGGACTCACTTCTTCATCTACTAGATAGGGAGCAGAGGCTGGGAGATAGCCGTACACTTTGAAGTGTTAATCTTTTCTGTTTCTGTGACGTATGTCCAATCCAAACAACTGTTCCTAGCCGATGGAAAGGGTGAATGAATTCCTTTATTACAAAGAGGTTATCACGCTCCTCCGTTAGGTAGTGAAATTTGAATGGCTTTGCCCGCCTTGCGTGGTGTGTAATCCTAGGGCGCCATCATTACATATATGAAAAGGCACCGGACCATCTGCCATATGAAAGCCAAAACGGGATCTATCAAAACGGATCCCTTCATTCCTTGGTCGATTATTTGGAATACGAGGCTAGATTTCTTTGCTTTCATTTTCTGTTCCGTTGCGCGCCGTGCCCGAAGTAGTCAAGACTGAGAAATGAGATATTTGAAGAAAGGAAAGGGGGAGCTTTACGCAGAAATGAATAGGCATCTGTACAATAGAAAAGGGGAAATATAGGTTGAATGCACATTTTAATATATCTTAGCATAACCGTAGGAGACAAAAGAAGCAACAAAGGTGACTCTCAACTCCATAACTGATAGACGACTGACTTTGATTTCATCATCTATATACTTTGAATTACTCATCTATATTTGATTTATATATGTTTTGTGATATGGATCGAATCCCTTACTATAGTGAAAAGGCATGACTTTCTGATTGAAGAAGACCTGAAGCTAGCTCGAATCGACACAATTCAATGGTTTATAGCCTCTTTCTCGAAATATTTTTTTTTTTTTCTTAGCAGCTCTGGATTCTATTCTAGATGCTACTTACTTACATATGATGTTTTCTTTCACAAGGTAGCGCATCTATATAGCATAGCTGAAAGCGGACAAAAAAAGCTGTTCCCATAGCGTTACGTAGGCTTAGCTTAGCCTCTTTCTCTATCTACATTTATATATGATATGATAATATCACCAGTGGACAGCGAACAAAAAGATGCCACACTAAGAAAGCAATCCAATCAGGAACAAGGTAGTTAGGGACATGCGGACTAACTGCTCTGACATTCCTGTTTTTTGAAATGAATCTTCGGACCTTCTGAAACAGATGGCCCCCCCTTCTCCCAGACTGGGACTCACTCGGATAGCGAACAGGACGGCCTGGAATGGGAATTCGACTTCGATGGGGTTTCCAAAGCCCGGGCAAGGCGGGCGGTGTCCACCTTTCGGGGCCAGGGATGAGAATCGATCTGAATGCTAACATTGGGCGGGCCGCCAATAGGCTGAGGTGTAAGCCCTTATAAAACTTTTCCTTTCTAGACGCACCTCGCCCCTTGTGAGTCTTTCTTCTCCCAAAAATGTTCTGAGCTCAAGTGCTAATGTGGTCTGAGGGAAAGGATTTTTTCTTGTCTGCTTAGCTTATTCTTTGGCCTACCACATTTCCGGTCAATGCTGCGAGTGCAGTGCAATCATTTTTTATTACGGATCTTTTCCGGCCCTCTTTCGCTTCGAGCTTTTTACTGAAAAAAGATATTCGGCTCCTCTTTTTATATCTTTTGCAATTGCTGCTCACTCTGGGGATCTACCTCGAATTCGATAGATTTATATCCTGCCTATAAGTAATTTCGTATATAGAAGATAATTTTTTCTTTTTAACAGGTCCTTCCATCCATCCACGAAATATTTATTCACGAGATCTGACGATTGATGATTTTATGAAAGTAGGTTTGAATGAATTCCGCTCTTTGATTTTGGTCTTTCTTGGTCACTATAAATTGGTTTAAAATGCGAAGAATTGACACATGAGCTTGTAGGGCCCGTTGAAGTCCCCGAATAAGGGGGAAAAAAGAGGGCTATAAGTAGGCCGTTTACTATTGCTATAAGGGCTGCTCGCCTTTATACGGCTTGGCTTCGCTATCGCTCCTATGTAGTGATCGGCCTAAAAAGGAGTATTCCTACCATACTTTTATGCCTATTATCTAGTGCTAGAAGCTTCGCCAGAAGCAAGCAAGACGAGGTCGCTCTGCTTCGTAGACAAGGCTCGTTCCGTACTTTACTTACGAGCTCGTGTAGTACTCGCCCCTATCTCTAAAGGGGCTTATGCACTCCACTCGCTGTTTACTAAACGAGCGTTAGAGCGAGCGAGCGAAGCCTTCAATTTTGTGGCTTCCCCCCCTCTCCCTCTCCCTATGGTCGAGCAAGTTTCACTCCCTCACCCTACTCTTCCATTTCCGCTTAAGCTTCCCCCGTTTGGGGGATTAATTGATTGGATACCCGAGAACCATAATCTTTCCTAGGAACTGCTTCTACGACGATAGGCATAAAGGCATGATTAGTTCCACAAATCTCACTGCACTGACCATAGTAAACTCCTTCTCGTTGTACCGAAATAGAGATCTGATTTAAACGACCAGGTACAGCATCACATTTGACACCTGAGGAAGGTACAGCCCAACTATGAGGTACATCAGCAGGTGTTACAATAATACGTAGATGAGTTTTGGCTGGTACAACCACTCTATTGTCCACTTCTAATAAACGTGATTGACCCAATTCTAGATCATCTTCTGGAATCGTATAACTGTCAAAAGTGAGTGACTGTTCATCGGAACTGTTATAGTCTGAATACTCATAAGTCCGATACCATTGATGTCCAATAGCTTTGATAGTAATGGCTGGATCTACTACTACCTCGTCCATTGAGTATAACAGAGCAAATGATGGTATAGCAATGAACATCAGGATGATACTAGGAAATATGGTCCGAAGAATCTCGATAGTAGTTCCATGAACAATCCTTTGCGGGATTGGATTTTTTTTATAGTGAAAATGCCATAAAGCGCGAACCAAGATCCGTGATACGAAAACCAAAATCAGAATGAGGAAGAAAAAGATATCGTGATGTAAGTCCATTATTCCTTGCATCATAGGTGTTGCTGCGTCTTGAAATCCTAATTGCCAAGGTTCCGCTGCATCACAAGGAGCAATTGTGAGGAATAGCCATTCTAGAACAATCATTTGGGTTGGTTCATTCTTTAACTGCTCTGCCCCCCCCCCCAAAAAAAAGAAGAGAGACTTGTGCTTGCTCTCCCAATTCAGGAAGACGGAAATCGCCGGTTGGGCTGGTCCAACCAAGAAAAACATGGGACTTTTGGGCATTGCTTGGGCTAAGTAAAGCTTGAGTCGAGTTAAGTAAAGACTGGTTACCTATAAAGATCCCTCACTGCACACTTTCTATATATCTGTCCTCATTATCGGCTGCATGCTATCGGAGATAGAGCAATGGGAGGTTACACCACAATTCCGAATCCACTATTACAGTAATTTTTTTTATGTCTTTATCCACGGGCAATGAGTTTATAATGTATTGGGCGTATCCGTTCCCTATTTATATACATTATTTTCGTATTAGCTTATCCGGTGCAGTTTATGCATGGCGAAAGGGAGCATTGGAATGGTCTTAGCTCCTGAATATTCAGACGAAAAAAAAACTTAACTTCAACCCCGGACACTTTTTTTTTTATAATATATAAGGGATTCCTTCTCTTATCCTCTATATAGCTCGTCATTGGTCCTTCGCAAGCGCGCTCCGCGAGAACTGTACATCTTTCTTAGATGAGAACACGCAGACGCAGCAGTGCCTCAACCAATAAGCGCAGAGCGAAACAATAAAAGCAAGCGTGCTTTTATTATACGTTAGACGATGCCACCTCCCACTTTACTTTAGTCCACCCGGCATAACCGCATTTCAACCAACCGACTAACTTGCCTCTCCGGGATGAGAACCCATGATTTGATCTGCTAGCTTGAACGCCTGGATCATGCCGAGAAGAGAAAGTGAAGAAAAGACTGTCGGAACCGATCGGAGGAGTATTTCAGAGTCCATCCCCGCCTTTATTGAGAAGGAAGAGATATAAAGGTTGGGCATCCATCGCTTCCGTGATGACGCGGTTGAGTGTTCATTCGATCCACCACCCGAGGCCAGGCCGATCAAACCTATCCGTTTTTGGGTTCGATTCAGAAAGTGATCCATAAGCATCAGTAAAAGCAGAAGCATATCCAGAAGGCGATACCAACAGCAGTAGAGAAAGACTCCCGCTAATAGAAAAAGAGGCATATCTGCCGATGATAACGAGAGCAGTACCGATAGCACCAATAGCATCCCTTCCAGTTCCCTTTACTAGTAAGGGGAGCCATCACCAGGGCCTATGATCCAACCCCATACCGGGATGGATGCCCTTATGATGATGGGCGTGATCCATAGCCGATGTTGGCTAGAAGCAGTATCAGTTGAAGCTATGGAGCACCCTTCAAGTTTCAGATCGATATTGAGTTCCATATCCACAGATATTCCAGATGTAGAGACAGATCCAAAGCTATTTGATCGAGATCGAGTAGCTATAGCAGATCCATTTAGAGATCGGAACCCCGTTCAGGGTACACCCATTTTAGTAGCAACTGACCCTAAGCCGGTAGGTCTCGTTCAAAAGCCACTTTAGTTGACGTGTCCCAATCAATGTGCTCGGTAATGATGTTGTCATCGCTGATGCGCAAGTTGCTGAAGTTTATTTTCAGTGTCTTCAGCCAATTTCAACTCAAAAATATCTGATTTCTGACACAGGTGCATTTGAGTTTGCTAAGCGCTTTTGCGTCAAGGGTGGACGCGTGGATTTATCTGCCATGTCTGCTCGTTGTTTGCTTGCTTACCAGCATCCATATGGTGGCTATATGTAAAAAATATCCATTCATTACGAAGGTTCTCTACCTTAGTAAGGATGGGTGGTGGAGGTTATGGGGTCCTTGCCAAACTCAGTCATACAAGATCTCGTCACTTTGAGCGGGTTCTTGCTATGTACACCAAGCCTCGGGGTCACAATGACTATCCATTAGAATTGTGGCTTGGCAGAGTGAGCTTTCGCTTCCTTATCTTCGGGGTTCATTATCTCCTTCCTTCCCTTCTTAAAGAGACGAAACCTTCGGATTTAAAGGCGGCCCCTGATGAATTATTTCCAACAAAAAGAGTCCGGGACCACCTCTCCCTATGGTCGAGCAAGTAAACTACCTTACCCTTTAAAGTAAGCAAGTAAACTACCTTGAGTGGTCTTTGCTCAGAAACTGGATGAAGGATTGGCTTCGGTACGTCCATTGGTACTGGAGACTGGAGTGTCGCGAATTCACCGGATGTTTCCTTAAGTGACTTCTTTCCCGCGTCAGTCTATGAGAAATCATGGAGGATCAGACGCGAATCGAGTGAGCTCATTCGCTTTGGTCTTCTTTGGAAGATCTATGATTTGGTAGCGGAGAAGGGTGTAGCTTGGGGCCCGCCATGTCTTCAAGAACACCTTCCCGGATTTCGGGGATGGTTACTAGGAGGAGTCTCTGGCATGGATTTCTTAGTCGAGTCCGATGGTTTAACCCAACCTAGGGCAAAGGGATCATCATAAGACTTTAGGCGCACCTGGGGGAAGGACTACCCTTAAAATACGCTATTAATAAACGATACCGAATTAACTGATAAAGAGACGGAACTAACAACTGCCGTAATGAACCTAAACTAAAGATGGAAAGAGTCACTCACTGAATACCTATTTATTAAAGAAGACTGAGCTAGTCCTAAAGCCGAAAGACGAAGGCAGCAAGGCGAAAGGAACAAGGGCAAAGTCAGGAACAAGGATTGTTTGTTACACGACTTATCGATTTCACCGGCTAGCTGAGGCTAGCCCGTACTAACAGAGGGTCAGGAATGAGACAGCTACTAGTGGCAGAAGGAAAGAAAGAACTTTCAGAGGGAAGCAAGCCTATGACAGGAAGGTGGGTCAAGGTTTAAGGAGCCTGACGGTCAGTCAATCACTCGTCTAGGGCCTTCCTCGCGGTCGGGCAACTCTTTCCTCGTCGGCAATCCGCTGAGACAAGCTCTCCTCCTATTTCTGCACTGCTTCCGGTTGATGGCTATTATGCCTCTTCCTGCTCTTTTTACTTCTTCGACTCGTCTTCCAGCTCAAACTAGCCAAGACTCCTATTCCGGGTAGTGTTTTTTATAGTCCTTTGCTCTTTACAAACCCCTGACTCGTTCATTCACTCGCTTGGATTCAGTCTCGTTCGGTTGTTGATTAGTTCATCGGTAGTTGGTTAGATAGTCGTGGTTGGGTTATTCACTTGGAGTTGCTTGGTAACTTCCTGGCATTATTCCGCCCTTTCGGGTGTTGGATAGTTGCTCGGGTGGTGTATTGTATTGTGGTTGGTTGCATCAGTTGATTCACTCCTTCCTCAGCATTCGTCGATTGGTGGCGTGGGAAAGGGGCATTCGATCACGGGCAAAGATGTCGATGCAACTCATTATGCAAGTTATGAATTCAAGGTAGAGGGGTTGCCTGATTCACCAGTCTTTCCTCCAGACTCATTGGTAGGGTGATGCTAAACTATCTTCTAAGGGTTGATACTATTACATAGGCTTGGGGCTCCCATGCTTTCCCACGGGTATTTTTCAGTTTGTTGGCTCCTCTTATTCTCAGCACATAGGGGGATTTCCCATCCATTTATCTTTCCATTCCTTCCCCTCATTCCAATCTTGAGGCGTACTACCATGATTCCAGGGGCCTCTTCCTCTCCCTCTCCCTATGGTCGAGCAAGTAAACTTCCTTACTCTAACAAGTAAGCAAGTAAACTACCTTCTGATCCCTCGCCTTAAACGATCGATCAAGGGGCTTACCTACCTTTCTCAAAGCAAAGGGCTTAAACAACTTTCTTTATCAATTTGCCCCTTCACCAAGAAGAAATGCTTATTGCTCTTTGACTCATATCAAGCGGCTTAAACGCTACTTTTTCTATCAAGCTCGCTTTCCTCTCGCGCACTTGAGAGTACCTGTACCTTGCCTTCCATTAATAAAGATAAAAAGTAAAACCGAGGGAAAGACGGATACGGATAAGCCAAGCTTGCTCTCTGCATCCTGCTTAGCGTCCTCTTCGCATTCTTTCTTGAATCTAAAAGCCTTCAATCTATTAGTATTCCTTCTTTCTCTTTCTTACTTTATTGAGAATCTCTATTCCGGAGTGAGGTGGTCGGTCACAAGAATCTCACTCTAAGCCACTTACATGAAAAACCCCTGGATCAAGAGCCGGTGTTCAGCGTGCTTTGACGAATGGAGTAATAGGTACCTTATTGCTACTCTTTTGGGGTACTTTTTGATCCGCTACCCAGCTCCAAGACTGATACCGATTAGCTCGATTATTCCGATTCTCCTTACTTGACCAGCTCACCATCACTGAATAGCGGGCATCATGAGAATCCGTTACCATAAGTAGTGATCGAGATTTCCCATGCGACTTCCTTGCTTTCCCTTGAGACGGAAAATTTCGTATATAAAGAAGAGTTCTTTCTTCATCTTCCTAATCGATCGAGAAACCTAAGGCCAAATAGTGCTGAGTGTTATACATGCGAGTCTTAAGCGTCAAAAAGAAGAGTCACGCTCTTTAAAAGCCCTAAGAAATAGGCTTCAATCATCGGTTCAAATCCGGTAAGGGCTTCTTTTTTTCCGTTATGCCGCTCCGCGAACAAGGAGCTAATGAACATAAATCCAACCTAGTATCATGAATATCCTTCGCCCGTTATCTCCTCGTAGGAGGGGTCTCTTAAATCAAAAGTTGTCCCTTCTTTTGTTCCTTTTGTTTCGATATGTGTTCAGACTCCTTTTTTCTTATGTATTTCTCATTTTTTATCACGAAAGCTGGGACTTGGTGGAACTACTGCGTGCTTTCTCTTTGGCGTTCCAAGAAGTTTCCGTTTCAACGAGTACTTTTTCCGAGGACTCGTTTGAGATAGGAGTTCTTATGGAATCGTCCGAGGGATCCGCGCCTTCTGAATCTGTGGGATCCGCCCCTTCTGAGGCTGCGCCGCCCGCGAATCCAGCGGGTTCCCAGGAAGCTGGGCCGTCCAACCAAGGCCCCGCTCCCTATCCGTATCAACCAGATCAGGTGATAGGGGGCGATAGTGTCGAGACCATAAAGAGGCGACTCTTGTCGGGGCACGAGGCTAATTTGACCTATGAGGTCTGCGAATTCGCCCGCATACGGGCCGAGGACCTCTTTGAGGTCAAAGCAGAGATTCTCGGGGAAATGTCACGCCTCGACCCAGAAGGGCCTTGGTTGGAACGCGGTGCTCGGGCGCTCGATAACCCCCGAACATCTACGGGGGAGGAGTCCCTCGAGAGGCTTTTCGCGATATTGGACGCACTCCGGGAGGGCGGACGACAGTCGGAGGCGTTCGCGAAGCTGATCGCAAAATTGTAGAATTCCGACGAATAGGCCACGACAAGTGAGATACCCAAGATAAAAGGAACGAGGGGCAGAATCGACGAGGAATCAATAACATAAAATCGTGAATGAAAAAGCGTGACGAGAATTCTTAACTCGAGATGTTAGAGGGT